GTAATATATTTAGGTGTAGAGTAGGTTATTATAAGTAGGTTTTCTTTGTAATAGTATAAGTTTGTTCTCTGAAGGGTGTGGTTTAAGGTATGCGAGGAGTAGTCGGATATGATAATACTAGTTTGTCTCAGCAAGTTGAGCTGTGGGGTTATTTTGGTTTAAGGAGCGATGGCTTAGTAGTAGAATGTCTCTTTGAGGCTCGTGCCTCAGAGAATAATATAGCTTCGAAAGAAGCATGGGGTGAGAAATTTATTTTTGAAGGTAATGATTTTTGGGTTTAAATTTTATTTTTTTTTAAAATTTAAATAAAGTGTAAAATTATTGATTATTATGTCCTGTAACCATTAATTCAACTGCAACTTGTTGGGTGGGGTGGGGGCCAAGACATTCAATTCCAGGCGCGATGACAGCATAAAGTCTGGCAAAACACAGTCAGGTGCTCCAGGATGATGGTTGGAACCTCCTTCCAGGAGCCCGTTCGGCGATGCTGATGATTACATACCTTCCCTACCAGAGGCACCCATGCATCCAGTGACGAGATAAAGAGGGTGATAGCGCCACACCATCGTGATGTCTTATTTAAGGGGAACGTAGGTGCGATCTTATTGATATGGCCCTGAAGTAGGAACCAAATGCCAGATATAGTTTCAGTCTAATCAAGCCCTGTCTATATGGGCCCGGAGCGAGAATACTAGTAGAAGTGGGCGGGTTGCTGGTTTCACGGAGGTTGGTAGATTAAGAGACCAATGATACCTGCTGGATAGTCATGGTCATGCTTGGTAGTCGTGTGCTGTACCTATTAATGTCAACTAGTTAATTTAATGCCTTATTGTTCATGAGCTTTTACAGTACCTGCTTGTAAGCATGTTGTCAAGGGTTTGTATGTACGTTTAGACTTTATGTGTTATGTATAGTTAAGCATTTATGGTACTGTACATTATTCATGGGGTTGAGCATTAATGCACTAATTACATAACCAATTTAAGTATTATATGTACTTGTAAAGTACTTTAATGTTGAACCACCAATAAGAACTTAATTAAATCGTTCAGGGAATAGTTTAATATTAGAATTTCAGCTTTGGGTGTTGATGGTAGAATTAAGTATTCTTTCCCTGACTGCCCTAGGAAGAAATTTTCTCCATTTCTGGTTTACAAGACCGGTGTATTGATTTATACTACAAAGGCGTTTACCATTTAAGTAGTTTGTTTTCAATTATGGCGGAGAGTGGGATTAGGGTAATGATAATAATAAAATATATAATGGATGCTGTTTGGCCTACAGTTACGTAGGGGTATTCAACTGGTTGGCCTCCGATTCATGTGAGCGTTAGGAGATCGGCTACTAGTGTTCAGAATAGGATTTGTGTGATTGGTCGGAATGTTATGCTTTGTTGTTTGGATATATGTAATATAGGGATAATTATTAGGATTAGGATTGATAGTATAAGAGCTAGGACACCACCTAGTTTATTGGGAATAGATCGTAAGATTGCGTATGCGAATAGAAAATACCATTCTGGTTTAATGTGGGGAGGGGTGTTTAAGGGGTTGGCTAGTGTATAATTATCTGGGTCTGTTAGTAGGTCTGGTGAAAATAGGGTTAAGCTTGTTAGTAGAAGGAGAAGAAATATTAGTCCAAGAATATCTTTGGTTGTATAGTATGGGTGAAATGAAATTTTGTCGGGTTCTGATGTCATTCCTGACGGGTTACTTGAACCTGTCTCATGCAGAAAGAGAAGATGGATAGCTGCCAGGGCTGCAATAATGAAGGGTAGGATGAAGTGGAAAGTAAAGAATCGTGTAAGGGTGGCTTTATCTACTGAGAAGCCACCTCAGATTCATTGAACTAAGTCTGATCCGATATAGGGGATTGCAGATAGGAGGTTTGTGATAACTGTAGCCCCTCAAAAAGATATTTGGCCTCACGGGAGGACGTAACCCATGAATGCAGTTGCCATGGTGGTAAGTAGTAGGATTGTACCGACGTTTCAAGTCTTCAGAAAGAGAAAAGACCCGTAGTACAAACCTCGACCAATATGTAGGAATAAACAGATGAAGAATATAGATGCACCGTTGGCGTGTAGGTAGCGGAGCATTCACCCATAGTTTACGTCTCGAGTAATATGGGCTACTGAGGAGAAGGCGGTAGTGGTGTCTGATGTGTAGTGTATGGCTAGGAATAGTCCTGTAGTGATTTGAATGATTAGGCAGGTGCCTAGAAGTGAGCCGAAGTTTCATCAGGAGGAAATATTGGATGGTGTTGGAAGGTCAATGAATGATTCATTGATGATTTTTGCTAAGGGATGGGTTTTGCGGGGAGAGGTCATTAACACTAATACTATTCTTATAGTTGAAATACAACAATGGTTTTTCATATCATTAGTCATGGTTATAGTCCATGTAGGAATAATGACATATGCTTTAATTTTATTAAGTATTATTTTAGTAATGGGTTTTGCAGGGTTTTCTTCTAAGCCTTCACCTATTTATGGTGGGTTGGTGTTAATTTTTAGTGGTGCTGTTGGTTGTGCGATTATATTATACTTTGGTGGGTCTTACATGGGACTTATGGTATTTTTAATTTATTTAGGTGGAATAATAGTTGTTTTTGGTTATACTGCGGCTATAGCAATTGATGAATACCCTGAAACGTGGGTGTCAAGTACTGATATTTTAGGTATTTTTGTACTGGGTATTTTAATGGAGATGGAGGTTGTGTTCTTGTTGGGTGGGGATCCTAATCAAACGGTAGAGATTGTAGTTAATTATAATACTGTGGCTAGTTGAATAATTTATGAGGGTGAAGGGCCTGGATTGATTCGTGAGGATCCTACGGGTGCTGCTGCTCTTTATAATTATGGTGTTTGGGTTGTGTTGGTTACTTGCTGGGCGTTGTTTATGGGTATGCATATTGCAATTGAGTTAACTCGTGGTGGAGGTTAAATATTAAATAGTTAATGCTAAAGCTAGGGCTGGTGGAATAAAAAAGGATAAGAAGTATAGTTTGATAAGTCCTTTTTGAGTTGATGAAGTTATTGAGATTGAGATTTGAGTTTGTATTGTTATTTTTGGCATAGATTTTTCTAATCAGAATAGGTCTAGTAGAGCTGAGGTAATGTTTTGGCTTGTCATTAGGCTTGAGTGGGGGTTTAATCGGTGTGTAGTAGTTGAGTAAAAGCCTAGTATGTTAGAGAAGTAGAAAGTTTTTAATGGGGTGCTTAATTTCATATTGTTAGTTATTAAATTTAGTTCTATTGCTATAAGAAGTCCTATAGTGGTTACGCTTAAAGCTATAAGTTTTAAGTAGAATGGTATAGTGACTTGGGGGTGTGAGGCAGGAGGAACGCAATTGGAAATAAGAAACCCGGCGAAAACGCTACCCACTGCTAGGCGATTGATTGGGTTTATTAATAAGGGGTTGTTTTCATTAATTGGAACGAGTGTTGTGAAGCGTGGGTACCCTGTTACAGTGAAGAAGATAATACGGATACTGTACATAGCTGTTAAGGCTGTGGCTATTAGGGTGGTTGTAAGGGCTCAGGCGTTTGTATACGACGTATTGGCGGTTTCGATGATTAGGTCTTTTGAGTAAAATCCTGTGAGAAAGGGCATACCTATAAGTGCAAAGCTGCCAATAACAAGGGAGGAGGATGTGAAAGGTAGAATTATAAATAGGCCTCCTATTTTGCGAATATCTTGTTCGTTATTTAGACTATGGATGATAGAACCTGCACATAAGAATAATATAGCTTTGAAGAAGGCGTGTGTGCAGATATGGAGAAAGGCTAAATGTGGTTGATTAATGCCAACTGTTACTATCATGAGGCCTAGTTGACTTGAGGTTGAGAAAGCTACGATCTTTTTTAGGTCATTTTGTGTTAGAGCACAGATTGCTGTAAATAGTGTGGTGATAGCACCTAGTGATAAGGCTATTGTTTGGGTAAGTAGGTTGTTTTCAATTATAGGGTGGAAGCGAATAATTAGGAAAATTCCTGCTACTACTATTGTGCTAGAGTGTAGTAGTGCTGAAACCGGGGTGGGGCCTTCTATGGCAGATGGGAGTCATGGGTGTAGGCCAAATTGGGCTGATTTTCCTGTAGCTGCTAAAAGAAGGCTAGTCAGGGGGAAAGAGTTGGGGGTGATGTCAAGGATGAATATTTGTTGAAAATCTCATGAATTAGAGTGCAGGAAGAACCATGTTATTGCTATGATGAGCCCAATATCCCCAATACGATTATATAGGATTGCTTGCAGGGCTGCTGTATTGGCGTCTGTTCGGCCATACCATCAACTGATAAGTAAGAAGGATATAATGCCTATACCTTCTCAGCCAATAAAGAGTTGTAGCATATTGTTGGCGGTAATTAGGATTAGTATTGTGATGAGGAAAATAAGTAGGTACTTTAGAAATTGGTTGATGTTTGGGTCTGAGTTCATATACCATATTGAAAATTCTACAATTGATCAGGTGACGAATAGTGCTACGGGGATAAATATTATGGAGAAGAAGTCTATTTTAAAATTTATTGATAGTTTTATAGTTTGGATTGTAATTCAGTGTCAGTTTGAGATAATTAATTCTTGTCCTATAAAGGTGAATATTATTGAAGATAGAGTACTAGCAGTGAAAGCATAGACGATAGCTAGTTTTACATAGTATGGGTATAGGATGATTTTATGTTGATTGGTGAAAGTTATAATGACAGGAATTAGTAGGGGAATAATTGTTATGAAGATTATCGAGGAATATATTTTTACTTTTACTTGGAGTTGCACCAATGTTTTTGGTTCCTAAGACCAACGGATTACTTCTATCCTTTAAAAGTTAAGAAAGCCAGGTTGTTAGACTTGGTAGCATGAGTTAGCAGTTCTTGCATACTTTCTTGGTAGTTAAGAAGTTTTAAGTTTCTATTATTAGATTCACAATCTAATGTTTTTATTAAACTATAGCTACAGGGTACCAACCCTATGGTTACCTTCGGGTTTAGGATGAGTAGAAGTATCGGTGCTAGATGTATTAGTATCAACGTATTTTCTCGTGTGAATAGAGGTTTTACATTGCTAGTACTATATGTTAGTGGTCCTCGTTGTGTTGAGGTAAATATATAAAGTGAGTATAGGGCTGTAATTAGTATGTTAGATCCTGTAAATATGATAGTAAAATTAGATCAGGAAAAGGAGGCAAGGATAGTTAGTAGTTCACCGATTAAATTAATTGTTGGAGGTAGAGCTAGGTTAGCTAGGTTAGCTAGAAGTCATCAGAAGGCCAGAAGTGGGAATAATGTTTGAAGACCTCGAGTAAATATTATAGATCGGCTATGGATTCGTTCATAGTTCGAGTTTGCTAAGCAAAATAGTAGAGATGAAGTTAGTCCGTGGGCAATTATTAGGATCATTGCGCCAGTGAGGCTTCAGGGGGTTTGGATGAGAATTGCTAGGATAACAAGTGCTATGTGGCTAACAGAGGAGTAGGCGATAAGTGATTTTAGGTCAGCTTGTCGTAGGCAGATAGAGCTTGTTATGATCATGCCTCATAGGGATAAAATTAGGAAGGGGTAGCTTATTTTTTCTGTTACGGGGTTGAGTATAGGGATAATTCGTATTATTCCATAGCCACCTAATTTTAGGAGAACTGCTGCTAGTACTATTGAACCTGCAATTGGGGCCTCAACGTGGGCTTTAGGTAATCATAGGTGAAGTCCATATAGGGGTATTTTGACTATAAAGGCTAATATGCAGCCTAGTCATATGATATTATTGGCTCAGGATGATGGTACTTGTTTAGTATTAATTGCTGTTGTGAGTAAGTTTAAAGATCCTAAGGTGTTTAAATGATAGAGTAGGGTAACTAATAGTGGCAAAGATCCTGCTAATGTGTAAAATAGGAAGTACGATCCAGCGTTTAGACGTTCTGGTTGATAACCTCAGCGAGTAATAATAATAAGAGTGGGGATTAGAGTAGTTTCAAATAAGACATAGAATAAGACTAGTTCGGTAGCCGAAAATGTTATGATTAGGGAGATTTGTAGGAAAATTAGTATTGATACATATAGTTTTTTTCGTGTGACGGGGTCGTTATATAAGTGTTGTTGTGTTGCTATAAGTATAAGGGGTAGTAGTCAGGTTGTTAGTATAATCAGGGGTGATGTTAATGGGTCTGAAAAGAAAGTTAGTGATACGTTGCATGAGTTATTTGGTATATATAATACTAGGAGTGTGAAAATATTAATTAGTAGGCTACAGGTTATTGTATTGATTCACATTACGTAGGTTTTTGATAATCATATTGCTGGTAGTATTATAATTGTTGGGATAATGATTTTTAACATTGTAGTAAGTTTAAGTTTTGTACGTAATCTAAGCCATATGTGTTGGAAATTAGAACTAGAAGGGCTAGGCCTACTGCAGCTTCGCATGCGGCAAATACTAGAAGGATAATCGGTAATATGTATATTAATATTAAGTGTATGTTTAAGGTGGTAAGTGTAATTATAATAAATAGTGATAGTATTATGCCTTCCAGACATAGTAGTGATGACATTAAATGAGATCGATATATTAGTAGTCCTAATAATGATATAAAATATGATATAATTACGTTGATGTAAATAAAGGGCACTTTGGTAAATATGAGTGTTCATAATCTAATGAGTCGAAATCATTTGTTTTAGATAAACTATATACCAACTCAACCCAATCTAACCCTTTTTGAGTTCATTCGTATGCTAGTCCTAATGCAAGAATGATGAGTAGAGTAAAGGTTACATTGATTGTTAATATTAAGTTATTTGTTTGGGTGGCTCATGGTAGGGGGAGTAGTAGAGCGATCTCCAGGTCAAATAGAAGAAATGTAATGGCAATTAGAAAGAATTTTATAGAGAAAGGTAGGTGAGCAGAGGTTGTAGGGTCAAATCCACATTCATAAGGGTTATGTTTTTCTGTATATATATTTAATTGTGGAATTCAGAATGTAATGGTGATAAGGAGTAAGGATAGAAAGGTGCTAGTTATTAGGGTTAGTACTAAATTTATTACTCTCTCTCGAGTTTGTCGAGGCTTACTGATTGGAAGTCAATAGTACTGTTTATACTAAGAGAGTAAGACCCTCATCAGTAAATAGAAATATAAAGGAATAGTCATACTACATCTACGAAATGTCAGTATCATGCTGCGGCTTCAAAGCCAAAGTGGTGAGTGGATGTGAAGTGATACAGTTGTTGACGGAAGTAACAAGTGATGAGGAAAGTAGTTCCGATGATGACGTGAAGTCCGTGGAAGCCTGTGGATATGAAGAATGTGGACCCATAAATTCCGTCAGAGATGGTAAATGAGGTCTCGGAGTATTCTGATATTTGGAGGTAAGTGAAGTAGGTACCTAGTGCGATGGTTATAAGAAGCGCTTGAGCTGATTCCTTTCGGTTGGCTTCTATTAGACTATGATGGGCTCAAGTAATTGTTACTCCTGAGGCTAGAAGTACAGCTGTGTTTAGGAGGGGCACTTCTATAGGATTGAGAGGGAGGATGCCTGTAGGGGGTCATTGTCCTCCTGTCTGTGGGGTTGGGGCTAAGCTAGAGTGATAAAATGCTCAGAAGAAACCAGCGAAAAAGAAGACTTCTGAAATAATGAATAGGATTATTCCATATCGAAGGCCTTTTTGGACAGGGGTGGTGTGGTGGCCCTGATATGTGCCTTCTCGCACTACGTCGCGTCATCATTGGAATATAGTTATTGTACTAGCTATTAGGCCGGCAATAAGAAGAAAGGTATAGTAGAAGTGAAATCATATAATTAAGCCAGATGTAAGGAGAAAGGCTGATAAGGCTCCTGTTAATGGTCAAGGGCTTGGGTTAACTATGTGGTAGGCATGTGTTTGGTGTGTCATTAAGAGTTATCGTGTAAATATAGACTTACTAATAGGGTAAATACATAGGCTTGGATAAGGGCTACTCCTAGTTCTAGGGTAATTAGTAGAATAATGATAATAATGGTAATTGTGGATGAAGAAAGGTAGATAGATATAAGAGTTAGGGCGGTATCTCCAAGTAAGTGTATTAGTAGATGTCCTGCTGTAATATTGGCTGTTAATCGTACGGCTAAAGCTACTGGTTGGATTAGTAGGCTAATTGTTTCAATAATAATTAGTATGGGGATAAGTGGGACTGGGGTTCCTTGTGGTAAAAAGTGAGCAAGGGATGATTTTGTTTTAAATCGAAGTCCTATGAGTACGGTTGCCGTTCATAGGGGAATTGCTATACCGAGGTTTATTGATAGTTGAGTAGTAGGTGTAAATGCGTAGGGTGTGAGCCCAAGAAGGTTATTTAGAGCGATAAATGTAATTAGGGATAAGAGTATGAGGGACCATGTTCGTCCTTTAGGGGAGTGAGTTGTTATTATTTGTTTTAGAGTAAGCTGGATTAGTCATTGTTGGATGGAGGAGAGTCGGTTGTTGATTGGGTTTTTAGGGGGTGTAATTAAAATGGTAGGGAGCATGATAATTAATGCTACTAAGGGGATTCCTATAATTGTTGGGATATTAAAGGAGGCAAATAAATTTTGGTTCATTTTATGTCTCAAGTTGTTTTGTGTTTTTGTGTTTTAGTTAATTTAGATGGTGGGTTAGTATGAAGAGTAAAATTCAATATTTTTAGTTGGATTACGTAAAATAGGGTTGCAATTATAGATATAATCACCATTGGTCATGGTGAAATATTTAGTTGAGGCATTCACTGTAGAGAGGATGTCCTCTCAATCTTTAACTTAAAAGGTTAATGCTAAGTTAGCTCTACAGCGATACGATGTATAAGTATGAGGCTCATACTTCGAAATCTTGGAAATAGATGAATTCTAGGACGATAGGCATAAAGCTGTGGTTGGATCCGCAAATTTCTGAGCACTGTCCGTAAAATAGGCCTGGTCGTATGGAGGCTAATATAGCTTGGTTTAAGCGTCCGGGGATTGCGTCTGTTTTCACACCTAGCGATGGAACAGCTCAGGAGTGTAGGACGTCTTGTGATGTGATTAGTATTCGAATATCTGCTTCTATTGGTAGGGTTGTTCGGTTATCTACTTCAAGAAGTCGAAATTCTCCAGGCTCTAGAAAATATGTTGGTATAATGTAAGAGTCGAAATACAAGTCCTCATAGTCAGAGTATTCGTAGCTTCAGTATCATTGATGGCCGATAGCTTTAAGTGTAAGATAGGGTTTGTTGAATTCATCTGTTATGTATAGGATGCGTAGGGATGGGAGAGCAATTATGATTAAAATAAGGGCGGGCAAGATAGTTCAGATTGTTTCGATTTCTTGGGCATTTATAGTGCTAGTATGAGTAAGTTTTGTAGTAAGTATAAGAGAGATGATATAAAGGACTAGTGAGCTAATTAAGAAAATGATTATAAGAGCATGATCGTGAAAGGCGATAAGTTCTTCTATAATAGGGGATGTAGCGTTTTGTAGGCCTAATTGAGCTGGTGTTGCCATTAAGATATATAGATGATTAATCTATGATTTGACTTTGACAAGGTCATGTAATTACTTTACTAATATCCTATTGAAAAAGTCATAGGGTATATGGGATTGGCTTGAAACCAATTTTTGGGGGTTCAAATCCTTCCTTTTTCGCCCAAGGTTTTTACATAAGTAGCTTCTTCAAATGTGTGGAATGGGGGAGGACATCCGTATAGTCATTCTAGGTTAGTTGATAGTTGTTCGATGGTTGAAACTTTTCGTTTTGAGGATAATGCTTCTCAGATCATAAAGATTATTAGGATTACTGCTGTCAGTGAGATAAATGAACCAATAGATGAGATAATGTTTCATGTGGTATAGGCGTCTGGATAATCTGAATATCGTCGGGGTATTCCTGATAGGCCAAGGAAATGTTGTGGGAAAAAAGTTAAATTTACACCTACAAACATAATAGTAAAATGAATTTTAGCATAAGTTTGGTCAAGTGTGTAACCTGAGAATAGTGGGAATCAGTGAATAAACCCCCCTATGATTGCAAATACTGCTCCTATAGATAAAACGTAGTGGAAGTGGGCTACTACATAGTATGTGTCATGTAGTACAATATCTAATGATGAGTTGGCTAGTACAATCCCTGTTAACCCACCTACGGTGAAGAGGAAAATGAAGCCTAAGGCCCATAGTATTGCGGGGGATCATTTGATGTTGCCGCCATGTAGTGTAGCTAGTCAACTAAAGACTTTTACTCCGGTAGGAATAGCAATGATTATAGTGGCTGATGTGAAGTATGCACGGGTGTCAACATCTATTCCGACTGTAAATATATGATGAGCTCATACGATGAACCCTAAAAAACCAATAGACATTATAGCTCAGACTATGCCCATATAGCCAAATGGTTCTTTTTTATTAGAATAGTATGTTACAATATGTGAGATTATTCCGAATCCTGGTAAGATGAGAATATATACTTCAGGATGACCAAAGAATCAGAACAGGTGTTGGTACAGGATGGGGTCACCGCCACCAGCAGGATCAAAGAAAGTAGTGTTAAGGTTTCGATCTGTTAGAAGTATAGTAATTCCAGCAGCTAGGACTGGTAAAGATAATAGTAGGAGGACAGCTGTGATTAGAACGGACCATACGAACAAGGGGGTTTGATATTGGGTCATGGCTGGAGGTTTTATATTAATAATTGTAGTAATAAAGTTAATAGCCCCTAAGATGGAGGATACGCCTGCTAGATGTAGTGAGAAAATTACTAGGTCTACAGAGGCGCCTGGGTGTGATATATTTCCTGCTAAAGGTGGGTAGACTGTTCAACCAGTTCCGGCGCCAGCTTCTAGGGTTGAGGATGCAAGTAGAAGGAGAAGTGATGGAGGTAGAAGTCAGAAGCTTATATTATTTATTCGAGGGAATGCTATGTCGGGAGCGCCAATTATTAGAGGGATCAGTCAGTTGCCAAAACCTCCAATTATGATAGGCATGACTATGAAGAAAATTATAATAAATGCGTGAGATGTTACAATAACATTGTAGACATGGTCATCTTCAAATAAGCTTCCAGGTTGGCCTAATTCTGCCCGAATAAGGAGACTTAAGGCTGTTCCTACTGCTCCTGCTCATGCGCCAAATAGCAAGTACAGTGTTCCGATGTCTTTATGGTTGGTTGAAAATAATCAGCGATTTATGAACATAGGTAGGAGGTAAAATGGCTGAGTAAGCATTAGACTGTAAATCTAAAGACAGAGGGGTAGCCCTCTTTTTACCAGCTCCGAGGTGATTAATCATATTGAATTGCAAATTCAAAGAAGCAGCTTCAACTCTGCCGGGGCTTCTCCCGCCTTTTTTCCCCTAGACGGCGGGAGAAGTAGATTGAAGCCAGTTGATTAGGTTATTTAGCTGTTAACTAAATTTTTGTGGGTTAAAATCCCATCGATCTAGTAAGGGCTTAGCTTAATTAAAGTAATTGATTTGCGTTCAGTTGATGCAAAATAAAGTTTTGCAGTCCTTATTATAGTGCAGAAATTAAGTATAGTTTACTTACTAAGGGCTTTGAAGGCTCTTGGTCTTATTAACCTAAATTTCTATATTATTAATATTAGTGGGGTTAAGGGTAAGAGAAGAGTGGAAAGGATAATGAGAGGGGGTAAAAGCGGTGTTCGTTTTGTGTGTTCAAGTTGTCATATAATTTTAGTATTGTTGGATGTGGGGAATATTGTTATTGAGATGGAATATGTTAGGCGTATGTAGAAGTATAGGTTTATTAAGGTTAGTATGGCTATTGTAAGGGGGGTAAATAGGTTGTTGTTTTTTGTAAGTTCTAGCATAATGGTTCATTTAGGGGAAAAGCCTGTTAGTGGAGGTAGTCCTCCTAAGGATATTATTATTAGTGGAACTATAGGTATTATTCATGTTATTTTATTTCAGGTGTAGGATAGCGATAGGGTTGTTATGTTTGAGTTTGAGTAAAAGATTATGAATGAGGAAGTTGTTAAGAGAATATAGATAATTAGGGTTATAATAGTAATATTTGGGTTGTAGTGTAGTACTGCTATTATTCATCCTATGTGTGTAATTGAGGAATAGGCTAGAATTTTGCGTAGCTGTGTTTGGTTGAGTCCACCTCAACTGCCGATTATGATTGATAGTACTGAGATTGTTAGGATAATATTTGTGTTTATTGATGGGAAGATTTGAAGTATAATTGATATAGGGGCAAGTTTTTGTCATGTGAGAATGATTATAGCTGGTATTAGGGGAACTCCTTGGGTTACTTCTGGGAGTCAGAAGTGGAAGGGGGCTATTCCTAGTTTTATGGCTAGGGCAATTAATATTATTGTAGATAAGATATTGAGTGGGGGGTTAATTGATCATTGCCCTGAGATTAAGTAGTTAAGGAAAATAGCTATTAGGAGGATTAATGATGCTGTTGCTTGAATTAAAAAATATTTGGTTGATGCTTCTGTGGATCGGGGTTTTGTGTTTTTAGCTAATACTGGAATAATAGCTAGCATATTTAGTTCTAAGCCTATTCAGATTAGGAATCAATGTGAGCTTAGGATTGTAATTATGGTTCCTATTATGATAGTAAAGGAGAGGATGAGATGAGCTAGGGGGTTAATTTTAGTACGGGAAGGATTAAACCGACATTTTCGGGGTATGGGCCCGATAGCTTATTTAGCTGACCTTACTGTTGTAGAATATGGTGTAATAGGTAGCACAGAGAGTTTTGAGTTCTCAGGTATGGGTTCGATTCCTATAATTCTAGAAACAAGAGGGTTTAAACCTCTATGATTTACTCTATCAAAGTAACTCTTTTATCAGACATATTTCTTATGTTTGGGGTGGGATGCTGGATGTTAAGGTGGGTATTGAAACATATCACATACATAGTGCTAGTGTAAGTGGTAGGAAGTTTTTTCATAGAAGGTATATTAATTGGTCGTAGCGGAAGCGAGGGTATGCTGTTCGAATTCATAGAAATAGGATGGTTAATAGAAGGGCTTTGGCTATAAAGTTAATTGTATAGGTTTCTGGTATTGTAGTGTTGTGGGGAGCTGCTAGGAAGATCGTAGTAGTTAGAGCGTTTATTATAATAATGTTTATATATTCTGCTATGAAAAATAGGGCGAATGATCCTGCGGCATATTCAATATTGAATCCTGATACTAGTTCAGACTCACCTTCTGTTAAATCAAAGGGGGCTCGATTGGTTTCTGCTAGTGTTGAGATGAATCATATTATAGCTAGGGGTCATGATGGGAATAAGAGTCAAGAGTGTTCTTGTGTTGTGAGGAGTGATTGAAGATTAAATGAACCGCTTATTAGAAGGGTAGATAGAAGGATGATAGCGAGAGTAACTTCATATGAAATTGTTTGAGCTACAGCTCGTAATGCACCGATTAGTGCATAGTTTGAGTTAGATGCTCAGCCAGATCATAGAATTGAGTATACGGCAAGACTTGATGTTGCTAAAATAAACAGGAGGCCTAGGTTGAAGTTTATTAGGGGGTATGGCATAGGGAGTGGAGTTCATAAAATTAGGGCGATTGAGAGGGCTAGGGTAGGAGCTATAAGGTATAGAATTGTGGTAGATGTTGTGGGTAATAGTGGTTCTTTTGTAAATAGTTTTATGGCATCTGCGATTGGTTGAAGTATGCCGTAAGGGCCTACAATGTTGGGCCCTTTTCGAAATTGTATGTAGCCTAGGATTTTTCGTTCTGTGAGTGTTAAAAATGCTATAGCGATTAGGGCTGGTAATATTAGTAGGATGAGGTTAATTAAGAACATGTTGTTAAGGAGAGGAATTGAACCTCTGATGGTAAAGTTTTAAGTTTTATGCATTTACCGGGCTCTGCCACCTTAACAGGCCCTGTTCTTGGGTGAAGTAATAGTATGTGAGATTAAGATGTTAGTCATCTAATTTTTGAGGGCGCTTTATGAAGTAGGCCCTATTTCTCTTGTCCTTTCGTACTGGGAGAAATGTTTAATAGATAGAAACCGACCTGGATTGCTCCGGTCTGAACTCAGATCACGTAAGACTTTAATCGTTGAACAAACGAACCCTTAATAGCTTCTGCACCATTAGGATGTCTTGATCCAACATCGAGGTCGTAAACCCTATTGTCGATATGGACTCTAAAATAGGATTGCGCTGTTATCCCTAGGGTAACTTAGTCCGTTGATCAAGTTATTGGGTCAATTATTATGTATTTACTTAGACTAGTGAGGTCTTAGTGTCTATTTTCGGAGGTTATGTTATACTCCGAGGTCGCCCCAACCAAAATTTATAGTACATTAACGATAGGTTATTGCCTGTAGGTTTAGAGATATTAGTATGTACTATTGAATTGAAGCTCCATAGGGTCTTCTCGTCTTATTTTGGTATATCCGCCTCTTCACGGATAGGTCAATTTCACTGATTAAAAGTAAGAGACAGTTAAACCCTCGTGTGGCCATTCATACGAGTCCCTATTTAGGGAACAAGTGATTATGCTACCTTTGCACGGTCAGGGTACCGCGGCCGTTGAACATGTGTCACTGGGCAGGCAGTGCCTCTAATACTGGAGATGCTAGAGGTGATGTTTTTGGTAAACAGGCGGGGGTAAAGTTTGCCGAGTTCCTTTTACTTTTTTTAATCTTTCCTGAATGCATACCTGTGTTGGGTCAACAGTTTAGTTAATTGATGAATTAATTTATAGAATATTTTAATTAGGCTGTTAACTAGCAGTAGTTGTTCCGGTCTGTAATAAGCTTATGCGGGGAGAATAATTTCATGTTACTTATATTAACATTATTGCTTCTATTGAATAATAGATTAGTCCAATTTGTTTGAGGAGTTCAGTGTGGTTAGTAGAATTAGTAGTAAGTGTATATTGAGCTTGAACGCTTTCTTAATTGGTGGCTGCTTTTAGGCCAACTATGGTTATTATATGATTTACTCTCTATTAAAGGTTGTTTCCTAGGGTCTAAAGAGCTGTACCTCTTTAGACTAACAGTTAAAATTACATGAGGACTATGCAATTCTGGAGGTAATTTTAAAGCTGAACTAAGATTCTGTCTTGGACAACCAGCTATCACCAAGCTCGGTAGGTTTGTCGCCTCTACCTAAAGATCTTCCCACTATTTTGCCACATAGACGGGTGTGCTCTCTAGCTGTCCTTAGGTAGCTCGTTTGGTTTCGGGGGACATTATTTAAGTTCTCTTTATAAAGTTATTTCTAGTTAGTTCATTATGCAGAAGGTAAAAGGGTTTGTCTTTGCTTTTCTGTGCTATTTAGGATTTTGTCTTTCCCTTGCGGTACTATGTCTATTGCGCCTAGAGTCCAATTTCTATCACCTATACTTTTGTAATTGGTAAATGGTTTGTTTTATATGATTGGGTATTATATGTGGAAGAGAGTGTTGGGCTAGGGTTGGCTCAAAACGATCATTTTCATGAGGTCTTCTGGGTGTAAGCCAGATGCTTTAGTTTAAGCTACGTTTTGGTTTGTCCAAGCGCACTTTCCAGTACGCTTACCATGTTACGACTTATCCCCTCTATATCAGTATTAAGTGTTTTATTGTTAATGTACTTTTATGTGATGTTTGAGGAGGGTGACGGGCGGTGTGTGCGTGCTTAATGGCCTTGCTTCAATCAAGCTCTCTATTCTTGGTTTACTGCTAAATCCACCTTGGGCCCTTAAATTTCATAAGGGTTATCGTAAGTTTTCTGATTTAGAAAATGTAGCCCATTTCTTCCCACGTCATTGGCTGCACCTTGACCTAACGTTTTTATGATGATACTTCCGCTTACTTTGCGATCATTAAGGAGTTTGCTGAAGATGGCGGTATACAGGCTGATGGCAAGAGGTGGTGAGGTCTATCGGGGTGTATCGATTATAGAACAGGCTCCTCTAGACGGATGTAAAGCACCGCCAGGTCCTTTGAGTTTCGAGCTGTTGCTTGTAGTATTCTGGCGAATAAATTTGTTGGTTGAGTTATTGAGGTTTAGGGCTAAGCATAGTGGGGTATCTAATCCCAGTTTGTACCTTAGCTATAGTGTATTCAGAATATTAAAGCCACTTTCGTAGTTTATTTCACTGTAACTGTGGTTTTTTACGACTTAGTTAGAGGTTAGCTTTATTGTACATGGGTTTAATTCTTAAACACCCTTTACGCCGAAGTCTATTAACTTGAGTCAATCGTATGGCCGCGGTGGCTGGCACGAAATTGACCGACTCTTATGGTCAGTGTAGCTTAGTTGAACTTTCGTTCATTGCTAAAAGTTAATCACTGCTGTTTCCCGTGGGGGTGTGGCTGAGCAAAGTGTTTTGAGCTGCATAATGCGTGCTTGATACTCGCTCCTCATATTTTGGTAGAGGGCATTCTCACAGGGTTGTGGATGCTTGCATGTGTAATCTCACTGAGGGCTAATAGAAAGGCCAGGACCAAACCTATATGTTTATGGGGTTATAACTACCCGTCTAGACATTTTCAGTGTCTTGCTTTAAAATTAAGCTACATTAAC